ATTAGATAATGAACTATTGGTTCTAATCCATCTCTGGTGATGAATCAACAATTCGAAGTGCTTTTCTTGCGTATTCTTGATAAACCAGCGTTTATATATAGATGTAGGAGGATCTGTTTGGGAAGTAAGAAGCCCTTTTGACATCTCTTCATCTGCAAAGAATTCTCGATGTGAAAACACAGAGACAGGGGGCTGATCTTTGAATAGGAAAAAGAGTGGATCTGCAGGGTCCCAAATGAATTGGCTTATTCGAAAAAAGCCTTGTTCTTTGGAAGATCTATCTCGTGTCTGGTACTGCATGGTTCCACTCTGCAAGAACTCCGAATCATTCTCTTCATCATAAATGATCCGCTTGCCCCGAAATGACCTGGCCCAATAGGGAAATCCCAATTCATTGGGCCTTTCGATACAATAAAATAGAAAGCCCCAAGGGCGCCATATTCTAGGAGCCCAAACTATGTGATTGAATAAATCCTCTTCTATCTGTTGCGGGTCGAGGGCTCCTTCTACTTCCCCTTCTTCAAACTCCGATTCGTATTTTTCATAGATAAATCTATGATCAACGATAGAACAAGATCCATTTTGCATCATATCTAAAGGATTCCTCGGTTCGGGCCGAAGAAGCAATGTCACTCGATCATTATCAAACTGACTGCAATCTTTTTCTGTCCGTGAGGATCCCCCCAGAGCACCTTCTACTTCTAATAGGCCATGAACTAGATCAGAAGCATTCTCAACGAGTCCATAAGAAGTGATCCCATTTTTTTCATCGGGTCCGGGTAGAGACCAAAGGTCTTGGGCGACCGATCCGGCAGAACAACTCAAAAGATAAAGAAGTATCGTTAATTTCTTCATGCTCGTTCCAAGTTCGAAGTACCATTTGTACAAATAAGAATCCCTTTCGTTACATGATTTCTTCTTCATATAGATAGATATAGGATCTATGGGGCAATTACTTAGAAGTACATTTTGTGCAACAGCCCTTCCTATCTGATAGAAAAGGATCTCATGATCCTGAACCGATCTTACCTGAGATCGCAAATCCCAAGTTTGTCTATGAAGAGCGGATCTAATTGTATTAGTGTCTATAATTGATTTCTTCTGTGTAATACTAATCGCTAAGGCCTCATTGGTAAGTGCTACAAGATCTCGTGCATTGGAACCCATCGTTATGGACCCGAATTCATTAGTATGGAACATTTTCTTTTCCAAGTGAAATCCCTTAGTATATGAAAGATTGAAAAAGTGCTTTCGTTGTTGTGGAATAAGAAGCCTTCGTATCTTAATGCATGTATTTAATTTATTCGGAACTATTAGAGCGGGATCCACTTTTGGGGGAATATGAGTCGAAGCAATAACAAGAATATTTCTAGTGGAACATCTTTCACAATCCCTGGATAGATAGTTCACTAATAGACCGAGGGATAAGTAATTCGACTCATTCACATCCAGATCATGAATGTTTGGAATCCATATTATGCAAGGAGACATTGCTTTTGCTAATTCGAATTGAAGGGTGATAGAAAATCGGTCTATTTCCGGCATCATATCCATAGTTAGCGCATTCATCAGAGTTAGCAGCTCCGTATCGAGGTCAAGATCGATATCGTCACTAGCATCAATCTCGTCACTATCATCAATATTGTCACTATCATCAATATCGATATCATCCATAAGAAACCCTTTAGGCTTGTTATCCAGGAACTTGTTCAGAAATACCAAAGGAACATAGGAGTTTGTCACTAGGTATTTGACCAAATAGGAGCGTCCAGTTCCTATAGAACCTATCACTAAAATACCCCTAGAGGGGGATAGGGCTAAGCGGAGCGAAAAGGGTTTTTCATGAGACGGGAAATGAAAACTATTAGCCCCACACGAGGTTTGTGAATAAGTGATTGTCTGATAATGAGCAAGGAATATCCGTCTTTCTGCTAAACAGGATGTATTGAACTCATAATTCATTAGACACTTTTTATGAATGTCAACTAAATATCGTAAGTAAATTGCTCCCGGGTGTTCAATCATTTGATAACCAGAGTCGTTCTTTGATAAATGATCACTAGATAAATAATCACTATGAGTCAGACTCAATAGAATTTGATCAATCCCTTTTTCTGTCGTTAAGGTGGAGAACTGAACCAAAAATTCTCGTTCTTCATCATCAATCGAATCACTGTTCGCAACCCAGGATTCCATTTTATCATCAATCCAATCACTGTTCACGTTTTTTCTTTTTCTTATCAATGAATAGATCTCTTTACTTGTATGACTTAGATGTCTCGTATTTCTCGAAAAAGTGATTCGATTGGTGGGATTTGGTATGATACTTATGAGATCGATGAAATTGATATTCAAATATTTCTTCTTAGAACGGATTGATTTGACCCCATAAGCGGGATCACCACCCAATAGCATGTTGCCGCCAGAAACAGAACCCCGGATTTCTTCTAGAGAATCTCCTAATTGTTCCAGAGCAACTAGAAACAGATTCTTTAACCAG